GGCAAATCCAAAGAGGGTTTTCCTGTACGTTCATCAGAAAATATTTCTAGATCCCAATAGACCCAATGCCAGATAGCTGCCAAAAAGCATAAGCCAGAAAACACAATATGCGCCCCAGCTACACCTTCGTAACTCCAAATCCCCGGATTCGTTACAGTTCCTCCTGTGATACTCCAACCCCCCCATGAATTGGTTATTCCTAAACGAGTCATGAAGGGTATAACGAACATACCCTGTCTCCACATTGGATCAAGAATAGGGTCAGAAGGATCAAAAACTGCTAATTCATACAGAGCCATCGAGCCCGCCCAACCAGCAACCAGAGCTGTATGCATTATATGAACGGAAAGCAACCGGCCGGGATCATTCAATACAACGGTATGAACACGATACCAAGGCAAACCCATGGAAAATACCCCTTTATCGAAGAAAAATAGACACTACGTAACTTTATTGCATTGGAAAAAATTATACTATGATTATCCTATAGACTTCCCCTGTTCAGGGGATTTTTTCCTAACAAGGGTTAGGTTAATATTGATTCTATATTCTATTCGTAATAATGGAAGAATTCTGTTCGTAAGAACAAAGAGAAACAGATTTATTCTATATTCGATAAGTACCAATATGCAATGGTGGATTGATACCATTTTCTATGAGAAAATTTGTCCATCCTTCATTTATCATTAGAAGGATCTATTCGTAAAAAATTTCCTTTATTTATTTTGTCTTTCTTTCTAAATTTTTCTAATCTATGGATAAAATAAATATGATAAAGCCAATATTATAAAGACAAGAAAAATAAAGACAATAAAACCATATTGTTACGTTTCCACATCAAAGTGAAATATAGTATTTAGTTCTTTTTTCTTTCAATCCATGCCTATTGGTGTTCCAAAAGTACCTTTCCGAAGTCCTGGAGAGGAAGATGCATCTTGGGTTGACGTATAGTGCGACTTGTCAGATATCTTGGGTCATATGGGATTTCCCCATTCTCTCCCCCGACCGAGATATCCTCTGTTTCGCCCAAGAAAGAGAAATTGAATTATCGAAAAATTGGAGCGTGAAATGCAATTAAATGCATTATTTGGGGGAATTCATAGAATTATATCAATTAGAATAATTTATGGTTGGCTTTGGCTGGACGAAAAAAATGAAGTATCCAGGCTCCGTTTAAAAAAAAACCCAATTGGTAATATATCTATGATTACTATGTGTATCATAAATGATTATTTGTAAAGTCATAACAAAAAGAAATGGTGATGGGAAGATTTGTCCTATATGTGCAAATCAAAATCGGGCGAATCTTTACCCGGAGTAGAGCATAAACCTAAAAAGATGAAAGAGACCCATTCAGGAACAAGAAAATACCATCGTAATTGGGATTGAATTTCGATGAAAGAATACATCAATGAGAAGTTAATTCGATAAGTTTATTTACCCTTTTTTTATATTATCAAAGAAGAAATCAAAATTCATCTTTATTGAAAAATCGAAGAAAAAGCCCTTTCATTAAAAAATTAGAAAAACCCGAAAAAGAAAGAGGACTGGAATCTATACATTGATTCTTTTCTTCGCAATTTTTTTGAACCGTATGCATCAAAAGGTGCATGTACGGTTCCTAAGGAATACAATTTTACCCTACTCAACCGACTTTATCGAGAAAGATTACTTTTTTTAGGCCAAGAGGTTGATAGCGAGATCTCGAATCAACTTATTGGTCTTATGGTATATCTCAGTATCGAGGATGAGACTAAAGATCTGTATTTGTTTATAAACTCCCCTGGTGGATGGATAATACCCGGAATAGCCATTTATGATACTATGCAATTTGTACGACCAGAGGTCCATACAATATGCATGGGATTGGCCGCGTCAATGGGATCTTTTATTCTGGTTGGAGGAGAAATTACCAAACGTCTAGCATTCCCTCACGCTTGGCGCCAATGAAGTTTTTTTATTTGAGAGAAAAAAGAAAACTATGCCTTCGCCATATGAATATTAAGTAATAATAGCATGGCACTTCGAATTCGATATGAAAAATTTTGTATTTTTTTTCAAAAGATTTGATTATGTATCGAGAGAGTAGTATGAGATAAAAGATATTTCCGACTTTCTCTTATCTATCGGAAGTCCAATTCAGCGTCACAAACTTGTTTGTTTTTACACTAACGGGCTCTTAACAATATTTAAGTTATAAAAAAAAAGAGTGCGAAAAAACCAAATTTTTTTGATTGGCTCAAAAAGAAACTTTGGGATTGCTGAATCAAAGACAAAAAAAATCCATTTTAAAATAGAAAGCAACGGAGCCATCATAGTATTTTTGAACTCCTCCGAAAAAAAAAAGAAGGGTGGCATTTTGATCATTTACCCATCTGGGGCTAATAGATTCTATTTTTTATCTTTCTTGAATGGAAAAGTTAGGGGTCAATTTGATTATAGAGCCGTATGCAATGCATAAAAGATAATGCCCGTACGGTTGTTCAATTCTATCCTTTTTCCTATTATTCTTTATCTTTCTTTTCTGTTTCTTTCATCACACCAGATAGAGAAACCTTCTATTATCAGGGTAATGATGCATCAACCTGCTAGTTCTTTTTATGAGGCACAAACGGGAGAATTTATCCTGGAAGCGGAAGAACTGCTGAAACTACGCGAAACCATCACAAGGGTTTATGTACAAAGGACGCGTAAACCTTTATGGGTTGTATCTGAAGACATGGAAAGAGACGTTTTTATGTCAGCAACAGAAGCCCAAACTTATGGAATTGTTGATCTTGTAGCAGTTGAATGAAAAAGTGGATTTTGTGCAAATCTGTGATTTGATATTTTATCTCCGAGTTTACTATATAAATAAATAAAAAATCCGGTTAGGATCAATCTAAACCAGCCCATTATATATATGACTCAACATGCCAACTATTAAACAACTTATTAGAAATACAAGACAGCCCATTCGAAATGTCACGAAATCCCCCGCTCTTCGGGGATGTCCTCAGCGTCGAGGAACATGTACTAGGGTGTATGTGCGACTCGTTTAGATCATGAGCTGACAGGAAAAAGCAAGAAAACTGCTTCCAGTATGACTGATCAGTACTAATGAATAGGATAGAATGGAAGAAGGAACTCCATTCACTATCTAAAAATAAGCAAATCTATCCTTCTATTGTGTATAAAGTTTATGGTTTCCGTTGGTGCAAATTCAATCACCTGAATTTAAGATGAGAAACAATTCTCCATTGGTAGCAACTGATTATCCATTAAGCGGAAAAATCTTATTAAAATTAAAAAAAAAAGAAGTTCTCGCTCAGTCAAGAACGGACTACGAGGGTCAGCTACCCAGCTAACTTTCCTAATTAAATACCGTTACTGTATAGGCGGGTCTCATTGTGAAAGACCTGTTACTGGATAATTCATAGGTAGAGCCAAAGAGTGTGGTGTGAACTATACAAGTTACCAATAACATTGATGAAATATTAAATGAAGTAAGGGCTCCGGTGTATAGAGAAGACCTCACCGTTTAAGAAGTAACCATAGAAACGAGGAAACCCACAATTTCTTTCATATTTCCCAGTAAAATACCCCAAAAAAGAAAAAATCGTGGTCGGGAAGGTTATAGTAGCCAAAGCCATTGGAATTTGTATTTTATACATTGGAAAAATCCGTTTGGTTATTAGTTATTAATAGGCCAGGACGGGAAAAATAATAACTGAAAGAAAAAAATCAATTAGTTATTTGTCAAAATTTTATTTATTCAATGACTAGAGTTAAACGCGGATATATAGCCCGGAAACGTAGAACAAAAATTCGTTTATTTGCATCAAGTTTTCGAGGATCTCACTCAAGACTTACTCGAACTATTACTCAACAGAAAATAAGAGCTTTGGTTTCGGCTCATCGGGATAGAGATAAGCAAAAGAGAAATTTTCGTCGTTTGTGGATCACTCGAATAAACGCAGTAATTCGAGAAAAGGGAGTATCTTATAGTTATAGTAAATTAATACATGATCTATATAAGAGGCAGTTGCTTCTTAATCGTAAAATACTGGCCCAAATAGCTATATCAAATAGGAATTGTCTTTATATGATTTCCAACGAAATCAGAGAAAAAGTAGATTGGAAAGAATACACCGAAATAATTTAAATGGGGTTCCCCGGAGAATGAACTCCGGGAGGGTGGAGTTGAAGTCAAAATTACTATGAGAAATGCGCTAAAGTAGTCAAAATGAATGAACACGTTCAATAAAAAAATCTTTTTTTTTCCGATTCGTTTTTTTTTTACGACACAATAATCTGGATTCTAAGATTTGTCAAATAAAACACCAATCCATGTTTGAGTTCAAATTGGAATTCTGATTGAAGTGAACAAAAAATAAGCCTATTTATTTCTGGTTCTAAGACCAGTAGTTCTAGTGGTCGACTCGATTCTTTCAAATTGTTTCTCATTATTGAGAAAAGGTAACAAAGATAAAATACGAGCTTGTTTTATAGCAATAGTAATTAATCGTTGTTGTTTCAAGGTCAATCTATTTACTCGTCTAGATAATATTTTTCCCTGTTCACTAATAAATCGACTAATTAAACTCATGTTTCTATAATCAATTCGATCCCCCGATTGAATCGGGGGCAAACGCCTACGAAAAGATCGCTTGGATTTAAGAAAAGGTCGCTTGGATTTATCCATGGTTTGTTTGTTTAGTTTATTTCTTATCCCGAAATATTTCTTAATTGTAATTTTAACTCCAAATAGGATTCTTTTTATTTAAATGCAATATCTTCTATTTATATTTCAATGTGTTCTATATAATGTCATTTTTCTCCTTTCAAGGATAAGACATACTCGGTTCAATCTATTTCTTTATTTCCCCATGAATCATATGTTTGTAACAATAGGGACAGAATTTTCTCAATTCTAATCGATTGGGCGTATTGTGCCGGTTCTTTTGAGTAATATATCTGGAAATACCCGTTGATACCTTCTTAACACCGTTTTGTATACAACTGGTACATTCCAAAATTACCGTTACCCGCGCATCTTTTCTCTTGGCCATGAACCTCCTTTGGATTTTTGATTTACTCAACTCTTCTATTTTGATTCGAAATGAAGAAAAAGAAAGGAAGGAAAAAATAAAAGTTATTAACTTGAAATCCAACTCTAAAAGATCAAAATCAATTAAATCAAAGCAAAGCCATAAAAGCCATAGTAAATAATAAGCAAGACAATGAGAATGAGTTCGAAATTCTATTTAACTCCGAAGGGCAGTTAAAGATCTTGTATTCTTGCCCTAGACCCCGATTTTCCTACTCTACCCCCACGTCTCTATTTTTAATTCGAATTTGAACCTGAGTCTCGCAGACGTTGAATCCATTTTTATTCTTTCTCTTTCGTCCCTTATTCTAAATTCTAAAAATTAGAAAAAAAAAAGGGAAAAAAGAGAAAAGAGGGAGGGGGGATTAGTCACAGATATTTGATTCTATTTCTAATCTTTTTCATTCCTTCCGGTGTCAATAGCTAGAATGAAAAAAAGGGGAATGTCAACGCATCGGGGAAAAAACGATTAATCTCTATCAATATACCTGCTAAAGCCCCGAACCATAACGTACTTAGTACTGGGGCCACGGAGAGATATGTTTTTAGATCTCGCATTGAAAAACCTCCTTTTTTATTGTAATACATAAAGATAATGCATATATGATTAGATGCATATGTAGTTAAGGGCCGTTTAGAGTTGTACACGGAATCCCTAATTCCAATTGAAATGTACAACGATCCATAAGATTTCCTTTTCTTATTATTATATGTAAAAATATGTTAAATGAGGCCAAAAAAGACGAAATGGACAGAAAAGCTGTGTGTCTCAATGCAGGAAATAGGGATGTGGAAAACAAGAAAGGAATTCTCTACAATTATACTGTAGAACAATTTGAAGGGATGTGGCGCAGCTTGGTAGCGCGTTTGTTTTGGGTACAAAATGTCACGGGTTCAAATCCTGTCATCCCTACCTATTACTGCCCCGTTGAGCAGTAACGAGGAATCAGCTGAGATCGATTCAAATTGCGTTGCTCGGAAGTTCATTTTTATGAAACTATAGAATATATAGATATAAAAAGAAAATGGATTAGTTTAAAAAAAATCTTTTCTTTACATCCTTTTCTATTCTGATAAGAAAGCGCTCTTAGTTCAGTTCGGTAGAACGTGGGTCTCCAAAACCCGATGTCGTAGGTTCAAATCCTACAGAGCGTGATTTTTTCTTCATGAATTCAATTAGACTGAAATGGATTCAGTCGCTTGCACAACAATTAGAATTTGACCTCCTGTGGATTAAAGAAAGGAGGAGGCCAATCAAAAAAAGAAATGTGAATTAATCAAAGGTCCAACTGATCGCCACGCCTGTATTGTAAATATGCAGTTACGAATAATCCAGCCAAAGTAATAGGAATTAGACCTAACACGATTCCAAATAGAAAAACTTCAATCATTTCAATTTTTTGAAAAGGAGAAAAAAAGCGGTAATATCTATACCTAAATATTAATCCGAATTGATGTGAATCTCAATGACCAAGAATTGACAATTGACATGGTAAATAACTCTAGAATACACAGAATCTCACAGAAGCATTTCCTTTCTGAATTGTTTCTTTCAAATAGAAATTTTAAATAAGTCGTATCTTGCTCAGACCAATAAATAAAGCTGAAGTTATAGTTAAAGCCACTAGTAGAAAACCGAAATAACTGGTTATAGTAAGCATGAAAGGGCTAAATGAAATATGGTATTTTTATACATATGTTTCTAAAGTATTTACCTAAGTTTCCATTTTTCTAACATAGGAAGATATACAAAAATACCAATTGAAATAATAAGTCCAATTGAAAGTTTTGGATTCATCTATCATTATAGACGGCACGAAAAAAGAGAAAGTAACAGGCATATAAAATGAAACCGATTCATCATTTCTAAGATCTAGCCATCTCGCGATTCCTATCAACCAAGTCGTCGAGAATAAACGAACTGGATCGTGTAACTTCATTTAAAAACGAAACTCTTTTTGAATTATTATTTTGAATTCCATTTTTATGGAATACTATGTTTCCTCGTTCGATATTTTAAAATAAAGCCTCTTCCTTGTAGCTAGATCCAAATTTGGATTGAGATCCAATCCAACAATTCATTACAACTATTGATTCCAATTATTTTATTCTTTTTTCACTTTCTTTCATCGAATCATATTTGTTACTGGACAATTAACAAATTCCTTAAAATAAAAAGGGGGGATTCTAACAAAAACTGCCTCTACAACCATGAAAAAGAAATTTATAGATCTCCCATCCACTTAAAATTGAATTGTGGAAATATGATAATCTCTTTCATTGTAAGAATTTTATATTAAATACAGCATCATTTTACATCAACAGATAAAGGAAAGGAAAAAGAAATTATTTAGCACTTCCTTTCGATACTGATTCAATTTGCGTTGCTGTGTCAGAAGAAGCATAGCTAT